TTTATTTTATATGAAAATTATTAAAAATGGTATAAAAAAAAATAAATTTAAAAATATATATTATATATATATATAATTATATTAAATATTTATTTAATTAATATAATTTATATATAAATATATATATATATAAATTATAAAATTAAATAATATTTTTTTATTTAAATTAATATTAAAAATTTATATGCCATGTAATTTTAAATATTAATGTTATGAAGAGAGTAAATAATATTAAAAATTTAAGAAATTAAGATTTAGTAATATAAAAATTAATAACAAATTTTGTGCCAGCAGTTGCGGTTAAACAAAAATTAAAATAAATTTTATTAGTTATTTATAAATTAATAAATAAATTAGTTTAAATATTAAATTATTAAGTGAAATTTTAATTTGAAGTAAAATTATAAATTTATTTAAAAAGTTAAAAAAATTATATTTATAAACTAGGATTAGATACCCTATTATTAATAATTTAAAATAATAAATGCTAAAATAGTAATTAATTATTTATTGAAACTTAAATAATTTGGCGGTATTTTAGTTCATTTAGAGGAATCTGTCTAATAATTGATAATCCACGAATAAATTTACTTAATTTAATATTTTGTATATCGTTGTTAAAAAAATATTTTTTAAAAATAATAATATTTTAAAATTTAAAAATAAAATTAAATCAGATCAAGATGCAGATTATAATTAAGAATATGATGGATTACAATAAATTTATTTAAATGAAAATTAATTTGTAATAATTAATAAAAGGTGGATTTAAATGTAATTTTATTTAATTTAATAAAATGATTAAAAATTAAAATATGTACATATTGCCCGTCGCTTTCATATATAAATTGGAATAAGTCGTAACAAAGTAGAGGTACTGGAAAGTGTTTCTAGAAAGATCAAATTAGAGCTTGAAGAAGTATTTCATTTACATTGAAAAGATATTATAGTTATAATTAATTTGAGGGGAAAAATTAATAAAAAAAAAAATAATAAAAAAATTTTTAAATAAAAATATTTAATGGGGGTTAAAGTATTTTTAAAGAAAAAATAGAAAAATTTATAGTTAATTAGTATTGTGAAAGAATTTTTAAATATAATGAAAATAAATTAATAAAAAAGTAATTTTTATTTAATGTATCTTGTGTATCAGAGTTTATTAATAAAATTATTTTTAATAAATATTTCTCGAATTTAAAAGAGTTAAATAATTATAAAAGTTATTGTAGCAAAAATATTTTAAATAATTATTTTGAAATTAAATGTTAATCGTTTTTAAATATATCTAGTTTTTTTAGAAATAAATTTAATTTATAATTTTTTTAAAAAAAAAAATTAATTAATTAATTTTTTTTTAAAAAAAATTTAATAATTTAGGGGATAAGCTTTAAATTAAATTTTTATAATTAAATATTTTAAAAATTAAAATTTTTATAATTTAAATTGTTAAAAAATTATAATTTTTTATAAATAATTTTAATAAAAGTAAAATTTAATTTGTATAATTTAAATTTTTATAAAAAAATTTTTTTTAATGGTAAAAATTAAGATATAATGATAAAATTAGTATATAAAAATTTTATAAAATAAACAATAAATTTATTTATGAGAATTAATTTAAAGGAATTCGGCAAATAATTATATTCACTTGTTTATCAAAAACATGTCTTTTTGTTAATAATTTAAAGTCTAATCTGCCCACTGATAAATAAATATTAAAGGGCTGCAGTATTTTGACTGTACAAAGGTAGCATAATCATTAGTCTCTTAATTGGTGACTTGTATGAAAGATTTGATGAAATATAAACTGTCTCTAAATTATTTATATAATTTAATTTTTTAATTAAAAAGTTAAAATTTATTTAAAAGACGAGAAGACCCTATAGAGTTTTATAGATTAATTAATAAGTTATTATTTATAAATATTAAATAAATATCATTATTTAATTTATTTTATTGGGGTGATAGAAAAATTAAATTAACTTTTTTTATTTATAAACATTAATAAATGATAAAAAGATCCAAAATTTTTGATTGAAAGAAAAAATTACCTTAGGGATAACAGCGTAATTTTTTTTTTTAGTTCAAATAAAAAAAAAAGTTTGCGACCTCGATGTTGGATTAAGATAAAATTTAAATGCAAAAGTTTAAAATTTTGATCTGTTCGATCATTAAAATCTTACATGATCTGAGTTCAAACCGGTGTGAGCCAGGTTGGTTTCTATCTTTAAAAATTGGGGAAATATTTTAGTACGAAAGGATCAAATATTTAAAATAATTTTATACAATAAATGAATATTAATAAAAATATTAATATAAATATTATTAATAGTTAAAAACTATTTTGGCAGATAAATGTGATGATTTTAGAATTCATAAATATATGTTTTATAAAATATATAAGTAGTAAATGATAATAATTGAGTTTATATTAATTTTTATTGGTTTATTAATTTTAATTTTAGGGGTTTTAATTGGAGTTGCTTATTTAACTTTATTAGAACGGAAAGTTTTAGGTTATATTCAAATTCGAAAAGGTCCTAATAAATTAGGATTTATAGGGATTTTACAGCCTTTTTCTGATGCTATTAAGTTATTTAGAAAGGAGCAAACTTATCCTAGATTTTCAAATTATTTGAGATATTATTTTTCTCCTGTAATTAGATTTATTTTAAGATTATTGATTTGAATTTTAATTCCTTATTATTTTAATATAATAACTTTTAATTTAGGATTGTTATTTTTTTTATGTTGTACGAGAATAGGAGTTTATACTTTAATAGTAGCTGGTTGATCTTCTAATTCAAATTATGCCTTATTAGGGGGGTTACGAGCTGTTGCTCAAACTATTTCGTATGAAGTTAGTTTAGCTTTAATTATAATAAGAAGTATTATTTTAATTATAGATTTTAATTTAATGAAATTTTTTTACTATCAAAATTTTATTTGATTTATTTTTTTAATGTTTCCTTTAAGATTATGTTGGCTATCATCTAGAATAGCTGAAACAAATCGTACACCTTTTGATTTTGCTGAAGGAGAAAGAGAATTAGTATCAGGGTTTAATATTGAATATAGAAGAGGAGGATTTGCTTTAATTTTTTTAGCTGAATATTCAAGAATTTTATTTATAAGTTTATTATTTGTTTTATTGTATTTAGGGGGTTATAATATAACATTATTTTTTTATTTAAAATTTAGATTTATTTCTTTTTTATTTATTTGAGTTCGAGGAACTTTACCACGTTATCGTTATGATAAATTAATGTATTTAGCTTGAAAAAGTTATTTACCAGTTTCATTAAATTTTTTAATATTTTATTTAGGAATAAAAATTTTTTTATAGTTAATTGAATTTAGTATAAATTAATAGAATAATTATTCTTTCTTAAGTTTTCAAAACAAATGCTTAATTACAAGCTCATTAATTAATTAAATTAGTTAAAAATTAGATTATCTCAAATTTTATTGATAAAAGGATTAATAATATAGTAAGAGAAATAAATTAATGTTAATAATTGTCCTGTGATAATATATGGGTCTTCAACAGGTCGTGCTCCAATTCAAGTTAAGAGAATAATTGTTGTAACTATAATTCAAAATATAATTTGATTAATTGGATAAAATTGAATTCCTTGTATTTTTTTATTAAAAGTTAGAGGCAGAATAATTAAAATTAAAATTGATATAACTAAAGCAATAACTCCTCCTAATTTATTAGGGATTGATCGTAAAATTGCATAAGCGAATAAGAAATATCATTCTGGTTGAATATGAATAGGAGTTACTAATGGATTAGCAGGGATAAAATTATCTGGGTCTCCTAAAAGATAAGGATTAGTTAAAGTTAATATAATTAAAAAAAATAATAAAATAATAACTCCTATTAAATCTTTAAAGGAAAAAAATGGATGAAATGGGATTTTATCTAAATTTCTATTAATTCCTAAAGGGTTATTAGATCCTGTTTGGTGTAAAAATAAAAGATGAATTATAGTTATTATTGCAATAATAAATGGTAAAAGAAAATGAAAGGTATAAAATCGAGTTAATGTAGCATTGTCAATTGCAAATCCCCCTCAAATTCAATTTACTAATATTGTTCCTAAATAAGGGATAGCTGATAATAAGTTAGTAATAACAGTAGCTCCTCAGAAGGATATTTGCCCTCAAGGTAAGACATAACCTATAAAAGCTGTAGCTATTAATAAAAATAAAATGATAATACCTACTATTCATGTATATTTTAAATTAAAAGATTCATAGTAAATTCCTCGGCCAATATGTAAATAAATACAAATAAAAAAAAATGATGCTCCATTAGCATGTAAAGTTCGAATTAATCAACCATAATTTACATTTCGGCAAATATAATTTACTCTATAAAAAGCTAATTCAATATTTGCTGTGTAATATATGGTTAAAAATAATCCTGTTAAAATTTGAATTATTAAACATAAAGCTAATAAAGATCCGAAATTTCATCAAATAGAAATATTAGATGGGGAAGGTAAGTCAATTAAAGATCCATTAATAATTTTTAAAATAGGATGTATTTTACGAATTGGTTTAAAAATGTTTATCATTAGTGTTTAATTTATATAAAATTTAAATAGTAGAACGTAATGGTCCATAGAAAATATTTGTAATTTTAACTACTGCTACTAAAGTAATGAATAGATAAATAATTAATATTATTATAATAAGGAAGGTTTGATTATTATATAATTTATTTAAGTTAATTTTATTTTCGTTATTAAAAAATATAAAGTAATCAAAAAATATATTTATTTCAGAAGAAATAGTTAAATTTATTCAATTTAAATTTTTTATAAATAAAATTCTTATTAACATTGAAAAAAATATTATAATAAAAAAAAATATTTTTAATTTAAAAGTAATAAAAAAAAATATTTTTAATTTAAAAGATATATTAAATAATTCATTAGAAGCGATTCTTGATACATAAATAAATAAGACTAATAAACCTCCTAAAAATGTTAAAAATAAAATATATGAAAATCAATAAGTTTTAATTATTATCCCAGATAGAACGCAAATTAAGAGGGTTTGTATTAGAATTATAACCCCTATGGAAAGTGGGTGGTTAAAAAAATATATTATAGAAGATAATGAAATTAATATTATAGATAAAAATATTTTTGTTATATCAAAGAATAGTTTAAGTAAAATAATAATTTTGGAGATTATTGATAAAGAAATTTCTTTTTCTTTGAAGTTTTTAAAGAGATATCTTATTTTTGATTTACAAGACCAATGTTTTATATTTAAACTATAAAAACAAATGATAATTATAAACATATTAATTATAGTAATATATATATATATATTGGGGAATATAATTTTTATTTCTAAACATAAGCATTTATTAATTGTTTTATTAAGATTAGAATTTATTGTTTTAAGAATTTTTTTTTTTATATTAATATTATTAAATTATATTGAGTATGATATATATATATTGATGATTTTTTTAGTTTTTACAGTTTGTGAGGGGGCTTTAGGTCTATCTATTTTAATTTCTATAATTCGCACTCATGGTAATGATTATTTTCAAAGATTTAGATTATTATAGATGATAAAATTTTTATTTATATTATCTTTTACAATTCCTTTATGTTTTATAAAAAATATATTTTGAATGGTTCAGATATTATTATTATTATTAATATTTTTATTTATAAATAGAAGAATTAATATTATAAATTATTGTAGAATAAGATATATATTTTCTTATGATATAATTTCTTTTGGGTTGATTATATTAAGAATTTGAATTGTAATTTTAATAATTATAGCAAGAGAAAATTTATATAAGAATAATTACTATGTAATATTTTTTTTAATTAATATTATTTTGTTATTAATTATATTATTTATAACTTTTAGAGTAATAAATTTATTTATATTTTATTTATTTTTTGAATCAAGATTAATTCCTATTTTAATATTAATTATTGGTTGAGGGTATCAGCCTGAACGAATTCAAGCAGGAATATATTTATTATTTTATACATTATTTGCTTCTTTACCTTTATTACTAGGAATTTTTTTTATTTTTAAGGAGACAAATTATATTATAATTTATTTTTTAAAAATATGTAATTTTAATTCATATTTATTATATTTTAGTATAATTATAGCTTTTTTAGTAAAAATACCTATATATTTTGTTCATTTATGATTGCCTAAGGCTCATGTTGAAGCTCCTGTTTCTGGCTCAATAATTTTAGCTGGTATTATATTAAAATTAGGGGGGTACGGACTTTTACGTGTTATAGTTTTACTTCAAGAAATTAATATGAATTTAAATTATATTTGAATTATTATTAGATTAGTTGGAGGATTTTTTATTAGATTAAAATGTTTTTGTCAAGTTGATATTAAATCTTTAATTGCATATTCTTCTGTGGCTCATATAAGAATTGTTATTGGGGGGATTATAACTTTAAATTATTGGGGGTTTTTAGGGTCTTATATTTTAATAATTGGTCATGGTTTATGCTCATCTGGTATATTTTGTTTAGCTAATATTAATTATGAACGATTCCATAGACGAAGATTATATATTAATAAGGGATTAATAAATTTTATACCTTCTATAAGATTATGATGATTTTTACTTATATCTTCTAATATAGCAGCTCCTCCTTCTTTAAATTTAATAGGGGAAATTAGATTGATTAATAGATTAGTTAGATGATCTTGGCTATCAATAATTATGTTAATATTAGTCTCTTTTTTTAGAGCTGGCTATAGATTATATTTATTTTCTTATACTCAACATGGAAAGTATTATTCAGGAATTTATAGATTTTATACTGGAATTTCTCGTGAATATTTATTACTTTTATTACATTGATTTCCTTTAAATTTTATAATCTTAAAGGTTGATTATAGAATAATTTGATTTTACTTAAATAATTTAATATTAAAATATTGATTTGTGGTATCAAAAATATGAGTAGATCATTTTAAGTTATTCAAAAATATTCTATTTGTTTTATTAGATTTTTTTTTTTATTTTTTTTTAGAATAATAAATTTTTTATTGATAATTTATTTTATTATAAATAATATAGTTATTTTTTTGGAGTGAGAGATTATTACTTTTAATTCTATAAGAATTGTAATATCTATTTTATTAGATTGAATATCATTATTATTTATAATATTTGTTAGTTTAATTTCTTCAGTAGTTATTTATTATAGAAAAAGATATATATCTTCTGAATTAAATTTAAATCGATTTATTATTTTGGTTTTATTATTTGTTTTTTCTATGATTTTATTAATTATTAGACCTAATATTATTAGAATTTTTTTAGGTTGAGATGGATTAGGGTTAGTTTCTTATTGTTTAGTAATTTATTATCAAAATATTAAATCTTATAATGCTGGGATATTAACTGCTTTATCTAATCGTATTGGGGATGTTTGTATTTTAATAGTGATTGCTTGAATAATAAATTATGGAAGATGAAATTATATTTTTTATTTAAATTTTATAAATAATGATATTGAAATAATAGTTGTAAGAATAATAATTATTTTAGCAGCTATAACTAAGAGAGCTCAAATTCCTTTTAGATCTTGATTACCAGCTGCTATGGCAGCTCCTACACCAGTTTCAGCTTTAGTTCATTCATCAACTTTAGTAACGGCTGGGGTTTATTTATTGATTCGATTTAATATTTTATTAATGAATATATTTTTTATTAAGTTATTATTATTATTAAGAGGGTTAACTATATTCATAGCAGGAATTTCTGCTAATTATGAATTTGATTTAAAAAAAATTATTGCTTTATCTACTTTAAGACAATTAGGTTTAATAATAAGAGTTTTAAGTATAGGATTGCCTGATTTAGCTTTTTTTCATTTATTAACTCATGCAATATTTAAAGCTTTATTATTTATATGTGCTGGAGTTATTATTCATATAATAAATGATATACAAGATATTCGTTTTATAGGGGGTATTAGATTATATATTCCTTTAACTTCTTTATGTTTAAATATTTCTAATTTAGCTTTATGTGGTTTACCTTTTTTAGCAGGATTTTATTCTAAGGATATAATTTTAGAAATAGTAAGTTTAAGAAATTTAAATTTATTAATTTTTTTTTTATATTATAGATCTACTGGATTGACTATATTTTATACAATTCGTTTATTAATATATTTAATAATTAATGATTATAATTTAATTTCTATTTATAATTTATATGAAGAAGAATATATTATGTTAAAGAGAATATTTGTTTTATTGTTTATAAGTATTATTAGAGGAAGAATATTAAGATGATTGATTTTTTCTTATCCTTATGTTATTTATTTACCTGTAAATTTAAAATTAATAGTAATTTATGTTATTTTTTTAGGCATAATTTTAGGTTATTTAATTAGAAATATAAATATTTATTCTTTAAATAAATTTTTAAATATATATACTTTAAGAAATTTTTTATGTATGATATGATTTATACCTAATTTATCAACTTATGGGTTAAGATATTATTTTTTAAATTTTAGACAAAAATTATATAAGGATATTGATATAGGATGAAGAGAAATATATAGAGGACAGGGTATATATAAAATTATTAAAAATTATTCAGTTTTTTATTATTTTTTTCAAATAAATAATTTTAAAATTTATTTATTTAGATTTGTTTTATGAATAATAATTTATTTATTTATTATTATATTAGTTTAATTTATTTAAATAGCTTATAAATAAGAGCATAATATTGAAGATATTAAGGAGATTAATATAATCTTTAAATAATATATATATATATATATATTTATTTATAAAAATATAATATTTTATTTTTACAATGAAAATGTAATGTTTTTAATAAACTATATAAATAATATAATATAATATATATATATATATATATATATATATATTATATATAAAATAAATAAATATAAATAAATAAGAAATATTAATGGAATTTAACCACTAAAAATTAAGTTAGCAGCTTAATTTTAAACTTTATATTTCAAGATTTATTTAATTGGAATATAAAATTCAATTTTATCATTAACAGTGATATACCTCTATTTGGTTTCAATTAATAAATAAGGAGTAATAATTTTACTCTAACTTTTAAGTCGAAATTAAATGCATGTTTGCTTCTTATTTTAAGATAAATTGATCAATACAATATTTTTTGATTGCAAATCAAATGTTTTAAATTAAACTATAATCCTATTTTTAAAAAAAAAAAATTAAATTTATAAGAAATAAAATAAAATTATTAATTTAATTTTAATTTGTTCAATTTAATATATTTTGATTTCATTCATGATATAGTCCAATTAATAAGATTAATAAAAAAAAAAATCTAATTTTAGTTCAAATAAAAATATTTGTTATTTTAAAAGATAAAATTATAGGAAAAATTAATGCAATTTCTACATCAAAAATTAAAAAAATAACAGTAATAAGAAAAAAATGTAATGAAAATGGAATTCGAGCTGAAGATTTAGGGTCAAATCCACATTCAAATGGAGAGCATTTTTCTCGGTCTATAAATGATTTTTTTGATAAAATAATAGATATAAATATTATAATATTAGAGATTAAAATAATTATTAAAGAAATGAAAAAAATTAAAATAATTATTTATATTAAAAATAATTTTAAACTTTTTGATTGGAAGTCAAATATACTAAATATATTATATAAATTAGTTAATTACCTCATCAATAGATAGAAATATAAAGGAATAATCATACAACATCTACAAAATGTCAATATCAAGCTGCTGCTTCAAATCCAAAATGATGTTTATTAGAAAAATGATTATTAATATGTCGAATTAAACATACAGATAAAAAAATTGTTCCAATAATAACATGTAATCCATGAAATCCAGTTGCTATAAAAAATGTAGATCCATAAATTCTATCTGCGATAGTAAAAGGTGCTTCGATATATTCATATGCTTGAAGAATAGTAAAATAAATTCCTAAACAGACAGTAATAAATAAACCTTGAGTTATTTGTGAATGATTATTTTCTATTAAAGCATGATGTGCTCAAGTAACAGTAATTCCTGATGTAATTAAAATAATAGTATTAAGAAGAGGAATTTGAAAAGGGTTAAATGGTATAATTCTTAAAGGAGGTCATATAGATCCAATTTCAATATTAGGAGATAAACTTCTATGAAAAAAAGCTCAAAAAAAGGATAGAAAAAAAAATACTTCAGAAATAATAAATAAAATTATTCCTCAACGTAAACCTTTATGAACTAAAATTGTATGTTTACCTTGAAAAGTTCCCTCTCGGCAAATATCTCGTCATCATTGATATATAGTTAAAATTGTAATAATATAACCAATAATTAATAGATTTATATTAAAATCATGGAATCATTTAATTATACCAGTAACTAAAGTTAAAACTCCAATAGCTCCTGTTAAAGGTCAGGGTCTATAATCTACTAAATGGTAGGGGTGATTAGAATGGTTTATCATTAATTAATTTACTTCTCTAGAATAAAGGGTTCTTAAAATAGCAATTACATAGGATTGAATAACCGCAACTGCTGATTCTAAAATTAGTAAAAGAATTTGGATAATTAGTAAAAAAATAATTAAAAATGAGGGAATATTAGATCCTGTATTTCTTAATAATGTTATTAATAAATGTCCTGCGATTATATTGGCTGTTAATCGAACAGCTAAAGTTCCTGGTCGAATAATATTACTAATTGTTTCAATTATTACTATAAATGGTATTAAAATACTTGGAGTTCCTTGAGGAATTATATGAGCAAATATATGTTGAGAATTATTAATTCATCCGTATAATATAAATCTTAATCAAAGAGGTAAAGATAAAGTTAGTGAAAGATTTAAATGTCTTGTACTAGTAAAAATATAGGGGAATAAACCTAAGAAATTATTAAATAATACAAATGAAAATAATGAAATAAAAATAAATGTTGAACCATTAAATCTATTTTTTCCTAATAAAGTTTTAAATTCATTATGTAATTTATTTAAAATAAAATTTCAAATTAAAAAATGTCGATTAGGAATTAATCAATAAGAATAAGGAATAAAAAATATTCCTAAAAAAATTCTTAATCAATTCAATTGTATATTAAATAAATTAGTTGATGGGTCGAAAATTGAAAATAGATTAGTTATCATTTTCAGTTTAAATTTTTAATGATTTTTTTATTAGATATAAAGTTTTTATTTATTTTAATATTATAAATATAATAGTTTAAAATATTAAATAATAAAAATGTTATAATTAATCAATTAATAGGTATTATTTGAGGAATAAAAGAATATTAAATGATATATAATAATTTAAATTTGACATATTTATGTTATAATAATCAATTAATAGGTATTATTTGAGGAATAAAAGAATATTAAATGATATATAATAATTTAAATTTGACATATTTATGTTATAATTTTAACTAATTCTTTATTCATTAGAAGTAATTGCTAATTTACTATAAAATGGTTTAAGAGACCAGTACTTGCTTTCAGTCATCTAATGAAGAATAGTTATTAATTCAATTAATAAAGTTTTTAATTGAAATTCTTTCAATTATAATAGGTATAAAACTATGATTAGCTCCACAAATTTCTGAACATTGACCATAAAAGATTCCTGGACGATTAATAAAAAAATTAGTTTGATTTAAACGACCAGGATTAGCATCAACTTTAATTCCTAAAGAAGGAATAGTTCAAGAATGAATTACATCTGTAGCAGTTACTATAATTCGAATTTGATTATTTATTGGTAAAATAATTCGATTATCAACTTCTAATAGTCGAAAATTATTATTAGAAAGTTCATTAGATGGAATTATATATGAATCAAATTCAATATTTTTAAAGTCTGAGTATTCATAACTTCAATATCATTGATGACCAATTGATTTTAAAGTAATTAAAGGATTATTAAGTTCTTCTAAAAGATAGAGAAGACGTAATGATGGTAGAGCAATAAAAATTAATGTGATTGCTGGTAAAATAGTTCAAATTAATTCAATTATTTGACCTTCTAATAAATAACGATTAATATATTTATTAAAAAATAAACTAATTATTAAATATCCTACTAAAATAGTAATTATAATGAGAATAATTAAAGTATGATCATGGAAGAAAATAATTTGTTCTATTAGGGGAGATGCTCCATTTTGAAGATTAAAGTTTGATCATGTTGCCATTTCTAAAAAAAGGAAAATCCTTTATAAATGGGGTTTAAATCCATTACATATATCTGCCATATTAGAAATTTCTTAAAATAGGTAATTCATTATAAGAATGTTCAGCTGGTGGAAGATTTTGATATCATTCAATTGATGAAGATATATTTAATGTAAATAGGACAATTCGTTGATTAATTATTGATTCTCAGATAATAATTAATATAAATATAGTTGCTAAAAGAGAAATATAAGATCCTAAGGAAGAAATTACATTTCAAGATAAATAAGCATCTGGGTAATCAGAATAACGTCGAGGTATACCTGCTAATCCTAAAAAATGTTGGGGGAAGAAAGTTAAGTTTACTCCAATAAATATTGTAAAAAATTGAATTTTTAAAAGATAAGGATTTAAAGATAAACCTGTAAATAAGGGGTATCAATGAATGAATCCCCCTAAGATTGCAAATACTGCTCCTATAGATAAAACATAATGAAAATGAGCAACTACGTAATAAGTATCATGTAAAGTAATATCAATAGATGAATTAGCTAAAATTACTCCTGTTAATCCCCCTACAGTAAATAAAAATACAAATCCTAATCTTCAAAGAATAGAGGGGCTATAATTAATTTGAGTTCCATGTAAAGTAGCAAGTCAACTAAAAATTTTAATACCGGTTGGAACAGCAATAATTATAGTAGCTGAAGTGAAATAAGCTCGAGTATCGATATCTATACCAACTGTAAATATATGATGAGCTCAAACAACGAATCCTAAAAGTCCAATTGCTATTATAGCATAAATTATTCCTAAAGATCCAAAAGTTTCTTTTTTTCCTCTTTCTTGGGAAATAATGTGAGAAATTATTCCAAATCCAGGTAAAATTAAAATATAAACTTCTGGGTGACCAAAAAATCAAAATAAGTGTTGATAGAGAATTGGGTCTCCTCCCCCTGCAGGGTCAAAAAATGATGTATTTAAATTTCGATCTGTTAGTAATATAGTAATAGCTCCTGCTAATACAGGTAGAGATAATAATAATAATAAAGCAGTGATTCCAACAGCTCAAACAAATAAGGGTATTTGGTCAAATGATAGTCCATTAATTCGTATATTGATAATTGTTGTAATGAAATTGATTGCTCCTAGAATTGATGAAATACCCGCTAAATGCAAAGAAAAAATTGCTAAATCAACAGATCTTCCTCCGTGTGCAATATTAGATGATAAAGGTGGATAAACAGTTCATCCAGTTCCTGCTCCATTTTCTACAATTCTTCTTGAAATTAATAAAGTTAAAGAGGGGGGTAAAAGTCAAAATCTTATATTATTTATTCGGGGGAAAGCTATATCAGGAGCTCCTAATATTAGGGGTACTAATCAATTTCCAAATCCTCCGATTATAATTGGTATTACTATAAAAAAAATTATAATAAAAGCATGAGCTGTAACAATAGTATTATAAATTTGATCATTACCAATTAATAAACCTGGGTTACCTAATTCGGCTCGAATTAAAAGTCTTAATGAAGTTCCTAATATTCCTGCTCAAATTCCAAAAATAAAGTATAAAGTTCCAATATCTTTATGATTTGTTGAATAAAGTCATTTTCGCTATAAAATAAAATGGCTGAGGTATAAGCGATAAATTGTAAATTTATTAACGAGAAATTTCTCTTTTATTATTAAGCTTTATATTCAATAATGATATAAAATTGCAAATTTTAAGGAATAATAAAAATTATTAAGGCTTAAAGAAATTTCTTTATAAATAATTTTGAAGATTATTAGTTTAATTTAACTTAAAACCTTAATAAAAAAAAAAAGTTCTAAGAATTATTCCTATAATTGAAATTAAACTAAAAAAATTAATTATAATAAATAATTTATTTTTAATATAAATTTTAAATCATTTTAATTTTAAATAATTAAATATAAAAGAAGAATAAATAATACGAATATAAAAAAATAATATAATTAATCTTATTATAATAAAAATAAAAGTTAAAATATAAAATTTATTTAATAATAAAAAATTAATAACAATTCATTTTGGGAAAAATCCAATAAAAGGCGGCAATCCCCCTAATGATAAAAAATTAATTAAAAGGGAAATTTTAATTATAGGATTTAAATTTATAATAAATAATTGATTTATATAATATATATTTAATATATAAAATGAAAAACATATAATTCTAATTAAAAATGAATATATTGAAAGATAAAATAATCATAAATTTTCACTAATTATAATTGTTGCTATTATTCATCCTAAATTATTAATAGAGGAAAATGCCATTAATTTACGTAAAGAAGTTTGATTAATTCCTCCAATTGCTCCAATTATAGTATTAAGTATTATAATTAAAATTAAAAAATTTTTATTAAAATAATAAGAAATTAAAATTATGGGGGTAATTTTTTGTCAAGTCATTAAAATAAAACAATTAAATCAAGATAATCCTTCAATTACAATGGGGAATCAAAAGTGGAAAGGTACAGAACCTATTTTTATTAATAAAGATGAATTAATTATAATTGATAAAAAATTATTTATTTCAAAATTTTTTATTAAAATTAATTTTAATAAAATTATAAATAAAAAATTAATAGAAGCAATAGATTGGGTAAGAAAATATTTTAAAGAAGCTTCAGAAGAAAAAAGATTATTATTGTTAGAAATTAGGGGAATAAATCTTAATAAGTTAATTTCTAAACCTATTCAACATCCAAATCAAGAATTAGAAGAAATAGAAATTAAAGTACTAAAAAATAAAATAAATAGAAAAAATATTTTATTTGAATTTACACATATAAAAATAAAAAATAAATTAAATTTAAATTTGGGGGTATTTAAATTCCTTTTTATGAAAAATATATTTATATTTTAGTGTAAGATGCACAATAATTTTTGATATTGTTAGATATAGTTTGATTCTATAAAATATAATAAAGGTAGAAATTCTACATAATTTATCCTATCAGAATAATCCTTTTTTTCAGGCACTTTATTTTTAAAAAAAAGGGATTTCCTTTATATTTGGGGTATGAACCCAAAAGCTTAATTTTAGCTTATTTTTAA